CATGAGTATAATTTTTTTTTAGTTAAAGAAAAAAAAACGATGCCTACAGGAAAAGGACTAATCAGTTATTTCTGCCATCGCCTCAAACGTGTCAATATTCTCACTAATGGTACGTAAATGTAACTCCTTGTTCAAAGAACTATTCAGAGTACCTCGAGCTCCCTTTAAAACTTGTTGGAAAACCTGTTGTCGGACTTGCTGAACCGCCCTTTGGTGGTCAAAACGAATGGTTTCATTTTTGTAATTTTCTAATTCTTCCAAAGTCTTATAAGTTGACTTAATCAAATTCAATTTTTCTCGTTCTATCTCCGAGTATCCATTCACTCGAAATTGATCTGCTTCCCTTTCGACTTTCCGTAAGCGAGCCCGGGCTTTTTCCAGCCGTTGAATGGCCCCCCCCTGCAGTTCCTCTGAATTTCGAATAGTATTCAGGATCTTCCGTTTTCGATTATCTAATAAATCACTTAATGAAAGTAGATTATCTTTCCATTCATCTCAAAACTTACATGATCCCTTCCCGAACCAAACATGAATTTTTCGATTCATTTGGCTCTCACACTCAATTACTTCAACTTTTTAAGTATGGGGGCAATTCCCATATCTTTTTTTTTTTAATGTAATGAGCCTATCCTCTACCTCTCTTCTCTATTCATATTCCAAGATGTCGCGACTAATCACTAATCCAAGACCAGAATATTTTGAGGACTCTTCTGACGGAACAAAACAAAAATATTGAATTGTCAGCAAAGTTGTTTCTTTTTTTCGTCAAATCCAAAGAATTCTTCTTACTTTATATTATACACAGGTCACCGATTCAGCATAAAAAGCGGTCGATTGAAATATTTTGCATTCCAATAAAAGAAAAGGCTCAAATAATTTTATCGACATGAGTGTTTTATATCGAAAAAAAAAAAAACAAATTCCAATTATTCATTTTGCAAACATTTCTATTCTATATTAATATAGTAGTAGAAAGAGTACCATGCTGCGTCTGGACTTCAAACAGTTTGGTTTAGCTTTAACCATGTCAATGACCCCACACTATTGGTTTGGTTGATAGAGAATCAAAGTAGATTTACCAATGAATCACGAAATGCTATGGTTCTTAAATATGATTTGAAATTGATTCAGAAGTAATTCGCGGAATCGTGCACCTTTTTCGATCTAGTTATAATGAAAAAAAGTACAGCTGGTTGGATCCAGCCTATTCTTGAAATAAACAACTCGCACGCACTCCCTTTCCAAAAAAGATCAATACACCAAGGACTACACTTAGATTTATTGGATTTGTTGCTAAAATATCGGTATTAAACCCGAAACTCCCGGCAAATGACCAGCGAACCAAGGAAACGAAAGAATCGGTTATATTTTTCATATTATCTCCTCTTTTAGATAGACTAAAAAAAAATACGTAATTTGCATATTTATAGGATTAAACAAAGGGATTCGCAAATAAAAGCGCTAATGCTACAACCAGTCCATAAATTGTTAAAGCTTCCATAAAAGCCAGACTAAGCAATAAAGTACCTCGTATTTTTCCCTCCGCCTCGGGTTGTCTCGCGATACCTTCTACAGCTTGACCCGCAGCAGTACCTTGACCTACTCCAGGTCCAATAGAAGCAAGCCCGACGGCCAACCCAGCGGCAATAACAGAAGCGGCAGAAATCAGTGGATTCATGATAAGTTCCTCGCACTAAAATAAAGAAATAGTTAATGATACAATCGTCCAATATGACTTAATTATTCCATCGCTAAGATTCATCCAGTCGAAATAACTAAGAACTCGGAATTGAAGTAATAATAATATTAGTATTAAACCATAAAAGCTACTTCGATATCTCTTTTTTAGTTCCGATCCACAGGATTTTTGTGAATCCATACAACTTTTGTTCTTCCATTTCTTCTTTCCAAACCCTTTTTTAATTCTTCGTTCGTTAGTTTTCTTTATTTCATCGCTTTATTCATTCACATTCAATTCACAGGCAAAGACGAAACCGAAGAATTTCTATTGGAATCTCTATCTAAGTTCACAATAGTAGGGCGGATTAGATATATCTTTAGTTGATATATAACTATCAATATCTAATATCATATATACATGTCTTTCTTCCATAACGTAAACCAACTATTCATATCTTCATATCTTAGATTCAAACTATTCGTATCTTAAAGTCAATCGTATTCTAGAATCATTCTTGGAACCATACACAAGAGTTGGCTTAGAGTCATTAGATCCCATATACCCAATTCTGTTCCCCTCTCCCAATCAACCCATTTTTTATGAATCTCGTTTGGCGAATCATTGCATAGAAATAAACATAAGTCTTTTATTCCGGTAAGGTCATTCACTTTAATTATTTAATTATTTATTAATATTTTCTTTTGGTCAATCGTTGAATTGAATAAAATCAACTAAAATGGGAATCATTCTAGAAAGCATCTTTCTTTTTCTTTTTTTTTTTAATCACACACCGTGTAAATTGTGATACTATGATACTATAAGAATTTTTATATTAAGAATTTTTATTCAAATAATGACTCCTTATATTTGAATTGAATGAACAAAACAATAGAATGATAATATTCATTGGCAGGAGTATGATATAATAAAGCCAAACATGAATTTTAGGAAAAAGATCTTTTTGATCTCTTTCCTTTTTTACAATTCCCCAATATCTGAATTTTTTTTCTATGACTCTTGGTCGTATATCCCGTATTTGTCTATTTCTATTTGTATATTGGTGTTTCCTAAGTGGATTATCTTTAGTTACGCATACACTGCGTTATTCTAAGCTAAAAAAAAAAAGAGACTATTTCGAAAACTAGTCAATGGTGGCCCTCCATAGATTCGCCTATATAAGCCGCCGCTAAAGTTGCAAAAATAAGAGCTTGAATACCGCTTGTAAATAATCCAAGGAACATCACAGGTATAGGAACCACTAAAGGTACTAAAGAAACAAGAACAACAACTACTAATTCATCAGCTAATATATTCCCGAAAAGTCGAAAGCTAAGTGATAAAGGTTTTGTGAAATCTTCTAAAATGTTAATGGGTAAAAGAATTGGAGTCGGTTGAATGTATTTACTGAAATAACCTAATCCCTTTTTAGAAAGACCTGCATAGAAATATGCTACTGACGTGAGCAAGGCTAAAGCAACGGTAGTATTGATATCATTCGTAGGTGCAGCTAACTCCCCATGGGGTAACTGTATTATTTTCCAAGGTAAAAGAGCACCGGACCAATTCGAAACAAAAATAAATAGAAACATAGTTCCAATAAAGGGAACCCATGGACCATATTCTTCTCCAATCTGAGTTTTGCTCACGTCTCGAATAAATTCAAGGACATATTCGAAGAAATTTTGACCGGCAGTCGGAATAGTTTGTGGATTCCGAACAGCTATAAGGGCTGAACCTAATAAGATAGCAATTACAACCCAAGAAGTAATAAGTACTTGGGCATGGACTTGTAAACCTCCTATTTGCCAATAGAAATGTTGGCCTACTTCCACACCGGATATATCGTATAACCCTTTTAGTGTGTTACTGGAACATGATATAACATTCATATTGCCCTCTAACAGAAATAGAACTTTAAAAAGAATTATTTTGATTCAACCCTCTCCCTTTCGACTTGTATACTTTAATTAGAATTATCCGTTTTGAATACCCGCTAATCACATAATATCCACAGTTTTTTTTTGAATTTCTTTTCTTTTATGCGATTCAAGAAGAGTAACCGATTCCAAAAATCAAAAAATCCATGTAGTTACCAAAAAAATTGATTTATCTTATTATTAATCAAGGATTTCGTATATAGCTAGAACGACCCTCACAAATTGCAAATACAAATTTATTAAGAATTAATCGGATTGAAGCTATAGCGTTATCGTTTGCTGGAATCGAAATATCTGCGAGATCGGGGTCACAATTTGTATCGATTAAACAAATTGTTGGAATTCCCAAAGCGATACATTCTCGAAGAGCCGTATATTCTTCTTGCTGATCAACGATGATTACAATATCCGGTACCCCCGTCATAGATTGAATCCCGCCCGGATACGTTTGCAAGCGTGATAATTGTCTCTTCAGGATAGCTGCATCTCTTTTTGGAAGACGGTTGAGTCTCCCCGTCTTTTGTTCCGCTCTCAAATCCCTGAACTTATGAAGTCTCGTTTCTGTAGTGGACCAATTCGTTAACATACCACCGAGCCCTTTTTTATTAATATAATATAATGACTAATGACACCGGGTTCTTATTGCAGCTCGTGCTACTAAATCCGCTGCTTTATAACAAGCTTCTGATAAAAAACGAGCAGTTCTTGTCAGATTTGTAATATGAATACCTTTATGTTTTGCTGAGATATAAGGTGACATTCTAGGATTCCATTTCCTAGTACCATGACAAAAAGGAATTCCTGTTTCCATCATCTCTTCAAAATTGATATTCCACTATCTTCTTGCCATTTCTCCCCATACTTCCTCTTTTTTTTATCAAAAAAGATTTGATAAAAAAAAGAGACGAGGTGCCCTGAAATAAAGTGCCCTGAAATAAATAATTGTTCCAATGGAACCTTCTCTTCTACCAGAGATTGGCCATTGATACACAATCCAGGCCATTCATTACTTTCTATTCGTTATTATCTTTCTTTTCTTACTATTAAGAAATCAAAGGATCAAAAATAGTTAAGAGAATCCGCTCCTTAGGACTCATTAAATCCTCTAAATGATTGTTCTGATGTATCATGTAAAGTCTTTGAAATGCAAAAGTCTAATAATTCTCTGTGGTGTAAGAAAATATCTATCATCCCCCCCCCCGAATAAATTCTTTTTTTTGTTTCCAAAAGAATATGGTTATGCTGCCGTGAACAGTGCACTAATGCTTTGAATCCGGTACCAACGGGTATCATCCCCCCCAGAACAACGTTCTCTTTCAGGCCTTTCAACCAGTCGATACGACCCCGGAGAGCTGCTTTTGCTAAAACCCGAGCGGTTTCTTGAAAACTTGCTTCAGATATAAAACTTTGAGTATTCAGAGATGCTCTCGTTATTCCCAATAATATAGCTCGATAACAGATCGCTTCTTCCAAAGCACGCCCCGTTCGCTCCGCTCGTAACAATCCAATAAGTTCGCCGGGTAAAAAAATATTAGACATTCCATCTTCTGAAACCAACACTTTTGATGTTATTTGACGTACAATAATTTCGATATGTCTATTATGGATTTGGACCCCCTGGGATCGATAAACCTTTTGGATCTTATTAACCAAAGAGATACGACTTTGCACTATAGTTAGCTCAGCACCAATTAAGAATCCCCAAGGAATCCCAAGAATTCTTGTTATACGCGCGTTCCAACCCTCAACTCTTTTTTCTAGGTTCATCGATATTGAATCAATCGAACGCACTTCTAACACTTGTTCTACTTTTGGAAGACCCTGCGTTATATCACCAGATCTTGATTTTTCATATATAAATGTAATTAATGTATCTCCTTCATAAAGGATTTCTCCATAATGCCCATGAACTGTTGCTCCTGGAGTAGCCAAATAAGGCTTAGCTGATCTTATTACTACAGAGCCAGCTTGAACAATTAAAACTTGACCTGATTTGAGGTGTGGTCCATTTGTGGCTATACATATATTTTCACAAATAAACTGCCCAAGACTCATTATTGTGGACATTTCCTCACAATAATTATGATGGATAAAATACCAATTCAAATTAAATGGATTCAAAACAATCTTACTGTCTGGATCAGGATTATAAATTCTCTCGTTTTCATCCATTAAATAAAATTTACGTACTTGAAAAGTCTGTTTTAAATTATCAAGTTTCAAATAGTTAGTTACCGAAACCGGATTATAAGTTATTAAATAGTAAAATGAATAAAAATTCGCAATTTGAAGGACTGTTCCTAAGGGTCCCAACGAATTCCTAATTGGAATTAGAGGATCTTTTTGAATGTGAATTGATTGCTTTAGCACATTTTGATATTTGATATCGTTGAATGGACCCATTCGAAAACAATTAGATGATGACAAAATTATCAAAGATTGGCATTCCTTATTTCTATTCAACAGGGTATGAATAGTTCCTTGATTTTGGCTAAGTGATTGTTGAACCCTTGCCTTGAAATAAATGGAGTAAAACGGATTTATATTGGTGCGATCTGGACCATTATCCGAGATCAATCCTGGACTTGACGGAGCATTCCTTTTTCTGATATACGGAATATGGGATTGCACTAAGTCGATTCTTAGGAAATCTCGAATCATACCATTTGTACTTACTTCAACAAAGGAAGCACAGACCTCTTCGACGGAAGAACTTTTTTTGTCTTGGTCCCAATTCAAGACTAAACAAGTTCGAACTAATTGAATACTTGTGTCAGAAATACCCCGAAAGGGTTTGCCCTTTCCATAAAGGATATAATTGACAACTCGAAGGTGCATATTATCCTTTTCCCGCAGCAGATCCTGGGGGAAGAGTGTTGCTAAATTGATACCGTTCGCTATTTCATATGTGACTACGGGTCGAACCAAAACAAAATGCTTTTTCTTGGTAGGTGTGATCCGTTGGACATAGATCCATTTTTTCAATTTTTTTGATTCCCGGGTGGATTCCTTAAGTTCTTTTTTTCCCGTTTCCGGCGGTATCAAGATGCCACTGTGTCGGGATATCTTATCCGTTTCCCCAGGAAAATGGATATCCCCAGAAAAAACTTTTAGTTCAATCTTTTTTTTTTTTTTCTCCACTCGGACCAATCCGCCCACTTGGCTTCTTCTATTTAAAGCGATTCGGGTATCTACTCCAATGATACTATTATTCCGTACCATTACGTAAGAAGATTCGGGTAAAATATGCACTTCCTCGGGAATGAAAAAAAAGCGATCGATTTTCATTTGAAATTTTGGCTTGATTTTTTTGACTCCTCGATACTCAATCAAGTCCTCTTTTTTGACGATTGAATGCGCCCCTATAGTCCCATATTTAGTAATTCCTGAATTCTTTCTTCTGTATCGAGGATCATCAAAATAAGCAAGAATACCATTTTTACGGAAAATACCCTTTATGGGTATTTCAATCGAGATACCTGAATGGGGCATTAGTTCTTTCTCTTGTTCTTGAATGGATTGGAACGGAATGAGAAATTGATTTCTTCGCCTTTTTGCCAATAAATCAGAATTCTTGTGGAGAATTGCAGGATGTATGAGATTACAATGACCAATACCTATGATTCGATTAAATCCCGAATAATCAAAAATACCATCTTCTTTTTTATCAGAAAAATCTGACCTAACTAATTGGTGTCTCACTTGATCATTATTCACTGAGAGGCTAGAAATATATCTTCGTTCGACAGAATGAGAATGGATGTTCAGTTGATCTTGATCCTTGTGGAGTGAAAAAGAAACTACACCGAATCTGCACGAACCTCCTGATAATATCCATAAATGACTTGTTTTTGGTAAGAGCCGGACATTACTATATTGAAA